ATTATTAACAGTACCCTTTTTGGAAAATGTTAATAAATTTCAAAATCCATTTCGTCGTCCAGTCGCGACAACTGTCTTTTTGATTGGTACCGCAGTTGCCCTTTGGTTGGGTATTGGCGCAACATTACCTATTAATAAATCCCTAACTTTAGGGCTTTTTTAAATTGATTCAATTCAAAATCATAAAAATCTAGATGTGTGTATCTAGGGACTAGTCCCTAGATACACACATCTAGATTTTTATGAAAAAAAAGGTTCTCTACTCGGGATCACTAGGCGGCTTCTTGTCGTCTTCGGGATCACTAGGCGGCTTCTCTTTGCTTCCTGTTTCTTCTCCAGAGTTAAATTCTACTCTGAAGTTTTGTAGAGCCAAGCCTATGCTCAGGTTGTAGCGAACCGTCTGGATCGCTACGATATCTCTCTCCGTAATACCGTCCATTTTTTGAAGGTTAGTAGCGGTCGCCTTATTCAGAAGGTCCCAAGCTGTCTTAACATTGTGCCTAATGAGGCAGTTGTAGATCCTTGGACTTAAATCTAATTGTTCCAGACCTATGTATTTGGCGATACCGAAAGTAGTGTCAAATCGATTTCTTTCACTTTGAAATCCACCTAACTGCTGATCAACCTCCGCTTGATATAAATTCATATCTGCATCCAGTAATTCTAACGTAAAGGGGTTAAATAAGTTGATTACATGTTTGGAGGCTTCCAAAAGTGCTTCTTTCGGAGTTAAACTTCCATTTGTCGATATTTCTAGAAAAAGTGATTCTTGGTCTCCGTGCTCTACAATCGAAAAATTCACGTTTTCAATAGGGAATGTTCCAATACTTATGCCAAAACCATTTCGCTCCGGATTGATTATTGGCCATGATTCCGAAGTATAATAGCCACGATTGCTTGTAACTTCGAACCTCATCATCACAGTACCAAGTTCCGTTAGAGTAAAAAGATACTGATCGGGATCCACCACGCTTATATCGTTATTCTGTGTAACGATGTGCTTAGCAGTGACCTTTCCAATACTTTCGATTTTCATAATCTTCGCTTCATAAAGCCCTTTGGTCTTGGTTCTGAATACAATTTGTTGCAAATTCATTATAATTTCGTGAATCGATTCCTGAATCCCCGGTATAGTCGAAAATTCGTGAAGATCGTCTGTTTTGAATCGGTTTAGCTTTTCAAATTTGACATATGTTACGGATGGTCCTAAGACTTCCGCAAGTAAAATTCGTCTTATCAAAAATCCTATAGTAGTTCCCTGACCTCTTTTCAGTGTAGAAAGAGAAAACCGTCCATAATAATTACGTTTTCCTTGAATTTGTGATTCAAGATATTCCCATCGTGGCGTTGTTCGCATATCGTTCTCCTTGTAGTTCTTATAATGTCTTTGCAAAGAAAATAATGCATTTGCAAAGAAAAAGTGTGGAAGTTCTTTTTTTCGTTTCATTAATTATTATATTATATTTGCCTTATTCTAAAACTAAAATAAGGCATGTTTTTCGTTTGCTATCCTATTTATATTCTATTATCTATTATTTAGAATACTACTCTATGATAATACCTAAATAGAACTATTTTCTGGTGAAATTTTTTCTTATTTTTTCTTATTTGCGTCTTTTTTTAGGAGGCCTACAGCCATTATGGGGCAGAGGGGTTACATCTCGTATGGAATATAACTTTATTCCGCTTTGCGCAAAAGCTTTTAAAACCGGCTTTCTTGCGCGACCTGGGCCCTTTATCAGGACGTTCGCTTGTCGCATACCTTGAGCCTTTGCTACCCGACTAGCATCTTCGGCTACGATTCGAGCGGCAAAAGCTGTCCCCTTTCGTGGTCCCTTAAATCGGCAAGTCCCCGCACAGGACCAATAGATCACCCCACCCTGTTCATCTGTAACGCTGATAATAGTATTGTTAAAAGTTGTTTGGACATGAAACAATCCCTTTGATATTTTACGTGCACTTTTACGAATACGCCGACGAAACCTGCGCAACAAAATTCTTCTTATACTACTTCTTTCGGTTATAAGTTTTACCTTTTTTTTTGCCATATTTTTTTATCTCAAATAAAAGCACGAGACCTATGGATATATCCATTTCGTGTCAAAATAGATCTTTTTTTATTTGGATTTATCTTTCAGATCCTTTAGATTTTGCTTTGTTTAGAAAAATTATCCCTGTCTCTGTTTATGTCTCAGGTTAGGGCAAACTACTCGAATTCGTCCCTTTCTACGTACTATTCGACATCTTCCACAAATTCTACGAGCGCAGGGCCTTTTTTTCATATTTTGCGTTCGGAATATACAGACTTTTTTTTCCATCTTGATTGAGTTATATCCCTATATAAAAAGAAAACGATTTGGAAGTATCTACTAAATTTAATGTAGCAGAAATGCTATTGAAACCCCTGACTTGCTCTTTTTTTTACAAAATCCAAATGGATAGAATTTGGATATCAAAAGGCTTACCATATGTAACACAAGATTTCTCCGCCGATTCTTTTTAGTCGAGCCTCCCGATCTGTCATTATACCCTGCGAAGTAGAAAGAATTACAATTCCCATCCCGCCTAAAATTCTAGGAATTTGTTGATAGTTAGAATAGATTCGTTGACCAGGTCGACTAATCTGTTTTAATTTTAGACTAGCTCTATGTTCTTTTTTTTTCGTTTTTCTATGTCGTCTATGTCGTAAGGTTAAAACCAAGAATTTTTTGTTACCTTCCTGATGTTTCCTTACATTTTCAATAAAACCTTCTCGTAAAAGGATTTCCAAAATGTTTCTAGTGATATTTGTAGATACGATTCGAATGATTTCTTTTCGGCTCATCTCAGCATTTCGTATAGAGGTGAATATATCAGCAATTGTGTCTTTACTCATGATAGACAACCATTTTTTTGTTTTTAAGATTTGATATAATCAAGATAGGCCCTTCCTTTCTTTTTTTTAATTCATGATTCACTATATTTGTTTTAAGGTATATACCTAAAAGCTAATCTACTAATTAATTTGATTAATCGGTTGAATTCAAATACTAAAAAAAAAATAGTAGAATTCTCTACTATTTTCTATCTCATCTTAGAATGCTTTTCTAACGCTTTATCTTTGAATATTATCTTATAATATTTCAGGTGCTAATGAAATTATTTTTGTGAAATTGACCTCCCTCAATTCCTCGACAATCGGGCCAAAAACTCTACTTCCCTTTGGATTTCTTTTTTTATCAATGACAACTGCGGCATTATCATCATATCGTATAATAGTGCCGCAGGAGCGTTTGAATTGTTTACGAGTACGTACAATTACAGCTCTGATCACTTCGGATTTTTCTAGAGAGGAATCTTTTGCTGCTTCCTTGATCACAGCAACAATAACGTTGCCGATATGACCGTATCCGCGATTACCAGCCCCTATGATTCGAATACACATTAATTTTCGGGCTCCGCAGTTATCTGCTACATTTAAATAGGTCTGAGATTGGATCATATCATTTTGTTATTTTAATGCAAAAGGAAAAAAAATATTGCTTGTCCAAAAATAAAAAAAGAAACTTAGAATTTTTTTTTTTTCATTACAAAGTCTCTTTTTTCTTTGGTTTGATAGTCCCATTTTGAAATAATCAATTGAGTTCGCATAGGCATTTTGGATGCTGCTATCTCAATAGCTTTTCTGGCTATTTTTTCTGCTACTCCGCCCATTTCATAAAGTATTTTACCTGGTTTAACGACAGCTATCCAATATTTGGGATCTCCTTTCCCCGACCCCATACGCGTTTCTTTGGTTCTTATCGTAACTGGTTTGTCGGGAAATATACGTACCCATATTTTTCCCCCGCGGCGTATATTTCGTGTCATTGCCCGACGTCCGGCTTCTATTTGTCTAGACGTAATCCAAGCGGGTTCAAGTGACTGAAGAGCATATCTACCGAAACAAATACGATTACCTCGAGAAGACATTCCTTTCATTCTCCCTCTATGTTGTTTAGAGAATCGGGTTCTTTTGGGACTAAGCATAGCAAGTATAGTATATTAAATAAAAAATCGAATTTTTTATTTTATTTAACCTTTTTATTTAACCTTATAGAACTTCTTATAGAACTTATAGAATAATAAATCGAATTTTTCTTCTTTTGATTGGCCAGAAAAAGAATGAAAGAATTTCTCATTTTTTGTTCTGTCAAAGGGTATAATGTAAAGATTAAGTCAATTAAGGATTGACTATTTATTGACTATTCGTCGTCTACAAATATCCAAATTTTGATGCCTAAAATACCCAAATTTTGATGCCTAATACCCCATAAATAGTTTGAACCGTATAAGAGGAATAATTAATTTTAGCTCGAACGGTTTGTAAAGGAACTCTACCTGCTCTAATCCATGCGACGCGTGCCTTCTCTTTTCCCCCCAGGCGTCCCGAAATTTGTACTTTAATTCCTTTTGTATGGGCCCGCTTGGCTAATTCAATAGCCTTTTTCATTGCTTTGGGAAATGCAACTCGATTCTTTAATTGTTCCGCTATAAATTTTGCAAGAATAATCGGATCCTTGTAAGGCTTTCGAATTCTTCTAATTTTAATGTTCAGTTTTCGATAACTTAAACTTATAGGATTCATTTCTTTTTGTACAATCATCCATAATTCTTCGATTCCATTCGTCTCCAATTCTTTGATTACTTTCTTTTGTAATTCTGTTATTTTTTTAGATTGCCTTTTCCCTAATTTTAGGAATCCCATAACTATTATAACCTGAATAAGATCAATTCCTTTTTGAATCTCTATACGTGAAATCCCTTCAATACCAGAAGGAAATTTGATATTTTTTTGTACATAATTTTGGATACAGTTTCTTATTCTTTTATCTTCTTGTAGACCCTGAGAATAATTTTTTGGTTGTTCAAACCAAAGAGAATGATGATTTTGAGTTGTACCAACTCGGAAACCGAGTGGATTGATTTTTTGTGCCATAATCCCTCATTATTATAATATATATCATGAAATGTCATATTTGTGGACTTTTTTTGACTTATTCGAAGTTTTAAGCATATCTTATATTCTTCTTATAAGCATATATATTTCAATACAATATTTATATGACAAGTTAGTCTTTTTATCGTATAACTTTTTCTTCCTCTTCTTACTAAATAGCATCCATATTCTCTTTTTTTATTCTCTTTCTTCTACTATTCATTTTTCATTTGAATTTCAAATGAAAAATGAATCTCTAAAAAAAGTAAAAAAAGGATTCCTTTTCCAATTACTATTAACCTTTTCCAATTACTATTAAAAGGAAATAGCTAATCAAATCAATGACGAGATTTTTTATCTTTTTTTACGAGATTTTTTATCTTTTTTTGGATGCCCCTTGAAATAAAGAGTAGGTGCAAATTCTCCCAATTTATGACCCACCATATAATCTGTTATATAAATAGGTATTTTTTCTTTTCCATTATGGATAGCGATAGTATGGCCAATCATTGTAGGTATGATGGTGGATGCCCGGGACCACGTTACTATTATTTTTTTTTCTGCCTTTGTGTTAAGTTTCTTTATTTTTCTTAATAAATGATTTGCTACAAAAGGATTTTTTTTTAACGAACGTATCACAGTGAATTTCTCCTATTTTTTTTTTTTAGAAGAAAAAAATTCGATTTTCTCTCCTATTTACTACGGCGACGAAGAATCAAATTATCACTATATTTCTTCCTTTTTCTACTTCTTCTTCCAAGTGCCGGATAACCCCAAGGGGTTGCGGGTTTTTTTCTACCAATTGGGGCCCTTCCCTCACCACCCCCATGGGGATGGTCTACAGGGTTCATAACTACCCCTCTTACTACGGGACGTTTACCTAGCCAAGATTTCGATCCGGCTCTACCCAAACTTTTGAGTTTCACCCCGGTATTCCCTACTTGTCCGACTGTTGCTGAGCAGTTTTGGGATATTAAACGAACCTCCCCAGAAGGTAGTTTTAATGTGGCCGATTTCCCCTCTTTTGCAATAAGTTTCGCTACAGCACCCGCAGCTCTAGCTAATTGTCCACCCTTTCCAAGTGTGATTTCTATGTTATGTATGGCCGTGCCTAAGGGCACATGGGTTGAAGTAGATTCTTCTTTTTGATCAATCAAAACCTCTTCCCAAACTGTACAAGCTTCTTCCAAAGCATACGGCTTTCTGGGTGTAGATGATGATATCTATACAGGTGGATCTTCTATATCGTAAAATCTCATCAAATGAAGTAAAGTACTCCATGAGTGGATATATAGGAATCAAAATCTGCCGAATCACTCATGTTATGCTCTTCTACATCCTAGGTCTTCCCGTTCCTTCATCTGGCTTATGTTCTTCATGTAGCATTCAGACTGAATGACTCTATGAAATTACGTCGATACTTCCACATATTGGGGGTAACGTAGGAGACATCTCTATTTTTCCCCCGGGGAATCCTTCGAATTCCCACTGCTTAGCTTTCAATTCGCCTCTGACCATCAAATGAAATGTGAATACCCCGTCCTCCTCTCTTTGAAACAAGGGAGGGGCGCTTCTGGTTCTGTCGGTGCTTGAAACAATTTTGTTTTCTCCATATTACTAGATCTCTAGAGTCAATAATTTGATATTTGATATGAGGAACTACTGAACTCAATCACTTGCTGCCGTTACTCTTCAGTTTTCTGTTGAGGTCTATCCTGTAGAGGTACTCAATTTGGATCAGTGATCGATTTCTAGGTTTCGTCGTAAACCTAATTGGTTACTTCCAATTACGTAAATCCATAGTTCAAACCGCACTCAAAGGTAGGGCATTTCCCATTTTTATAGGAACTCTTGTACCAGAAATAATGGTATCTCCAATTCGAGTCCCTCTGGGATGTAAAATATATCTCTTCTCACCATCCCTATAGTGTATGAGACAAATGGATGCATTTCGATTAGGGTCGTATTCTATGGTTACGATTCTACCATATATGTCTTTTTCATTCCGTCGAAAATCGATTTGACGGTATAGACGCTTATGACCTCCCCCTCTATGCCTTGCGGTAATGATTCCTCTGGCATTACGGCCTTTACCACAACGATGCTGTCCATAGGTCAAATTCTTTCGTGTATTTCGCGTATTGGATTTCACTTGACCCTCTACGGCTCCCTTGCGTGCGCTCGGGTTCGAAGTTTTGTATAAATGTATCATTATGCTATTAAGTATTTTGATTTAAGTTCTTTTCTTTCAAATTTATAAGAGATCCCTAAGAGATGGAATAGAATAACCCGGTTGAAGCGTAATGATCATACGCCTGTAATGCATTGTATGTCCCATAATAGGTCTCATTCTTCTACCCTTTCCCGGGAGTCGATGGCTATTCATAGCCATTACCTTGACACCAAAGAAGAGTTCGGCCCAATGCTTTATTTCTGTCCTAGTGGATCCTGATTCGACATTCAAAGTATATTGATTTTTCGCCAATAACCTAATACTTTTATCTGTAACTACTGCATATTGGATTCCATCCATAAATCGATTTTCTTCCCTATGAGTTCGAGTCTCAATAAGAATGCTAGTTCTTACTGTTCATATATTCTATTCTATTCTAATCTATTCTAATCTATTCTAATCTATTCTATTCTATTAGAATAGGGTTATACTACACCAATTCGTTATGTATGGATGATGAGATTCCATTGATACAGAGCCAATTCCAATAGACTTATTGGAGGGAGGGTCCCATTGGTGTGCATCCAGTAGGAATTGAACCTACGAATTCGCCAATTATGAGTTGGGTGCTTTAACCATTCAGCCATGGATGCTTCGCGGGGATCCTCATATATCGTAGATAAACAAAGTCGAAATTTCAATGCAATCTTTAGTTCAGTTTGAATCAATCAAATTTGGAGGAGCTAGCATACTATAATAATAGAAATAGCATACTATGATAATAGAAAGTAGATAAGCATAAAGCAAAAAAGTATATTCATTATATGAGCATCAAGCTCAAAATTATATAAATTTTGAATTAATCAAATTTGGAATAGATTTGAATGGAGTTCGTATTATATGGAAGACCGGGAAAACTTATCTCAATTTAAACGGAGAGAAAACAACTTCTTTAA